TCCTGGATCTTCGAATTGAGAGAGATATTGAGAGAGATTAAGAATTCTCACTATTTCTTAGATTCATGGATCAAATTCGATTCAGTGGGATCTTTCACTCCCATTTTTTTCCACCAAGAACGTTTTATGAAACTCTTTGACCCCCGAATTTGGAGTATCCTACTTTCACGTGATTCACAGGGTTCAACAAGCAATCGATATTTCACGATCAAAGGTGTAGTACTGCTTGTAGTAGCGGTCCTTATATCTCGTATTAACAATCGAAAGATGGTCGAAAGAAAAAATCTCTATTTGATGGGGCTTCTTCCTATACCTATGAATTCCATTGAACCCAGAAATGAGACATTGGAAGAATCTTTTTGGTCTTCCAATATCAATAGATTGATTGTTTCGCTCCTGTATCTTCCAAAAGGGAAAACGATTTCTGAGAGTTGTTTCATGGATCCGCAAGAGAGTACTTGGGTTCTCCCAATAAATAAAAAGTGTATCATGCCTGAATCGAACCGGGGTTCGCGGTGGTGGAGGAACCGGATCGGAAAAAAGAGGGATTCTAGTTGTAAGATAGCTAATGAAACCGTAGCTGGAATTGAGATCTCATTCAAAGAGAAAGATAGCAAATATCTGGGGTTTCTTTTTTTATCCTATACGGATGATCCGATCCGCAAGGACCATGATTGGGAATTGTTTGATCGTCTTTCTCCGAGGAAGAAGCGAAACATAATCAACTTGAATTCGGGACAGCTATTCGAAATCTTAGGGAAAGACTTGATTTGTTATCTCATGTCTGCTTTTCGTGAAAAACGACCAATTGAAGGGGAGGGTTTCTTCAAACAACAAGGAGCTGAGGCAACTATTCAATCAAATGATATTGAGCATGTTTCCCATCTCTTCTCGAGAAACAAGTGGGGTATTTCTTTGCAAAATTGTGCTCAATTTCATATGTGGCAATTCCTCCAAGATCTCTTCGTTAGTTGGGGGAAGAATCAGCACGAATCGGATTTTTTGAGGAACGTATCGAGAGAGAATTGGATTTGGTTAGATAATGTGTGGTTGGTAAACAAGGATCGGTTTTTTAGCAGGGTACGGAATGTATTGTCAAATATTCAATATGATTCCACAAGATCTATTTTCGTTCAAGTAACGGATTCTAGCCAATCGAAAGGATCTTCTGATCAATCCAGAGATCATTTCGATTCCATTAGAAATGAGGATTCAGAATATCACACATTGATCGATCAAACAGAGATTCAGCAACTAAAAGAAAGATCGATTCTTTGGGATCCTTCCTTTCTTCAAACGGAACGAACAGAGATAGAATCAGATCGATTCCCGAAATGCCTTTTTGGATCTTCCTCAATGTCCCGGCTATTCACGAAACGTGAGAAGCAGATGAATAATCATCTGCTTCCGAAAGAAATCGAAGAATTTCTTGGGAATCCTACAAGATCAATTCGTTCTTTTTTCTCTGACAGATGGTCAGAACTTCATCTGGGTTCGAATCCTACTGAGAGGTCCACTAGAGATCAGAAATTTTTGAAGAAAAAACAAGATGTTTCTTTTGTCCCTTCCAGGCGATCGGAAAATAAAGAAATGGTTGATATATTCAAGATAATTACGTATTTAGAAAATACCGTCTCAATTCATCCTATTTCATCAGATCCGGGATGTGATATGGTTCCGAAGGATAAACCAGATATGGACAGTTCCAATAAGATTTCATTCTTGAACAAAAATCCATTTTTGGATTTATTTCATCTATTCCATGACCGGAACAAAGGGGGATACACGTTACACCACGATTTTGAATCAGAAGAGAGATTTCAAGAAATGGCAGATCTATTCACTCTATCAATAACCGAGCCGGATCTGGTGTATCATAGGGGATTTGCCTTTTCTATTGATTCCTACGGGTTGGATCAAAAAAAATTCTTGAATGAGGTATTCAACTCCAGAGATGAATCGAAAAAGAAATCTTTATTGGTTCTACCTCCTCTTTTTTATGAGGAGAATGAATCTTTTTATCGAAGGATCAGAAAAAAATCGGTCCGGATCCACTGCGGGAATGATTTGGAAGATCCAAAACTAAAAACAGCGGTATTTGCTAGCAACAACATCATGGAGGCAGTCAATCAATATAGATTGATCCGAAATCTGATTCAAATCCAATATAGCACTTATGGGTACATAAGAAATGTATCGAATCGATTCTTTTTAATGAATAGATCCGATCGCAACTTCGAATATGGAATTCAAAGGGATCAAATAGGAAATGATACTCTGAATCATATAACTATAATGAAATATACGATCAACCAACATTTATCGAATTTGAAAAAGAGTCAGAAGAAATGGTTTGATCCTCTTATTTCTCGAACCGAGAGATCCATGAATCGGGATCCTGATGCATATAGATACAAATGGTCCAATGGGAGCAAGAATTTTCAGGAACATTTGGAACATTTCGTTTCTGAACAGAAGAGCCTTTTTCAAGTAGTGTTCG